TAACATAATTAAAATATAACATAATTAAATGGCTCTTCTTATAAATTTATAAATTATAGAACAAAACAAAAAAATCAAGAGCTTCGAGCCAATAAAGACTAAGAAGATTGACTCAAGAACAAATTGCATTATGGGCTCCGTTGTAAAAATTGGACCTAAGCATTAAGTAAGAAGCGATGGGAACGATGGAAGCTGTGAATGCAAAAGATTTTTGTGAAAAAGGAATCTTAATGATTCACTGGTCGGGATGGCGAAATGAACCGGAGATCTATTCATCTATTGTAAGAAGTTGGGAGACAAGCCAAAAATTGAAATAGAAGAGTAAATATTCGCCCGCGAAAACTTTCTTTTTTTGAATTGATAAATTTGGACGATAAAAAGAAAAAGACAAAAATTTGTTCTATTTTTATTTCAAAATAACAATATGATTTCGAAAATAGAAACTAAAATCTTTAATTGTCTATTTAAACAAGATCTATAGATTACTAATAGATTAGATTATTAGATTATAGGAAATCTCAAAAAATTCCATGATTCTATTTAAATACATGTATATCTTAATCTTAATTAGTATATCTTAATCTTAATTAGTTAATTATTAGTTAATTATTTCATTTTTATTTAATTAATATTAATTATATTAATTAAGATTCGAAATCTTTTTTGTTTTTTAATTCTTTTATTCGCGAGGAGCCGGATGAGAAGAAACTCTCACGTCCAGTTCTGCAGTAGAGATGGAATTCATAATCAATCATCAACTATAACCCTAAAAGAACCAGATTCCGTAAACAACATAGAGGAAGAATGAAGGGAATATCATATCGAGGGAATCGTATTTGTTTCGGTAAATATGCTCTTCAAGCACTCGAACCCGCGTGGATCACATCTAGACAAATAGAAGCCGGTCGGCGGGCAATGACACGAAATGCACGTCGTGGTGGAAAACTATGGGTACGTATATTTCCAGACAAACCAGTTACACTAAGGCCCGCAGAAACACGTATGGGTTCGGGGAAAGGATCCCCGGAATATTGGGTAGCTGTTGTTAAACCAGGTCGAATACTTTATGAAATGGGCGGAGTAAAAGAAAATATAGCTAGAAGGGCTATTTCAATAGCAGCATCCAAAATGCCTATACGGACTCAATTCATTATTTCGGGATAAAGGAGAAAAGGGTAGAACTAACAGAAATGAGTCTTGGGTGTGAAAAAAAAATTGCTTATTTCTTTCTTTTTTTTTTATTTTAGACAAAAAATATTTTTTTTTTTTTTATCCTTTGCATTATGCATTAAAAGAACAAATTACAAAATGATATGATTCAATCTCAGACCCATTTAAATGTAGCAGATAACAGCGGGGCTCGAGAACTGATGTGTATTCGAATCATAGGAGCTAGCAATCGTCGATATGCTCATATTGGTGACGTTATTGTTGCTGTGATCAAAGAAGCCGTACCAAATATGCCCCTAGAAAAATCAGAAGTGGTCAGAGCTGTAATTGTGCGTACCTGTAAAGAATTCAAACGTGAGAACGGTATGATAATCCGATATGATGACAATGCTGCAGTTGTTATTGACCAAGAAGGAAATCCAAAAGGAACGCGAATTTTTGGCGCGATCGCCCGGGAATTAAGACAATTTAATTTTACTAAAATAGTTTCATTAGCTCCCGAAGTATTATAAAAAGGGATCGCGCTATTTTATTTTTCTAGTGGGATAGTTGAAAGAAATGGATTGAGAAATAGATTGTATCTCACGCATATACCTTTATTCATAAAATATTCATAAAAAAAAAAAAAAAAAAGAAATAAGCATGTTGATTATATCAAATTTTGAGTCACCAACAATTTTAGTTCATCATGGGCAGAGACACTATTGCTGAGGTAATAACCTCTATACGAAATGCTGATATGGATAAAAAAAGAGTAGTTCGAATAACAGCCACTAATATTACCGAAAATATTGTCAAAATACTTTTAAGAGAGGGTTTTATCGAAAACGTGAGAAAACATCGAGAAAACAACAAAGATTTTTTGGTTTTAACGCTACGACATAGAAGGAATAGGAAAAGGCCCTGTAGAAATCTTTTAAATTTAAAACGGATCAGTCGACCTGGTCTACGAATCTATTCTAATTATCGACGAATTCCGCGAATTTTAGGCGGGATGGGAATTGTAATTATTTCTACTTCTCGAGGTATAATGACAGACCGAGAGGCTCGGCTAGAAAGAATCGGCGGAGAAATTTTGTGTTATATATGGTAATCTTTTTAATATACAAATTGGACCCAAAACTTACAATTTTTAATTGTAAAAGAAAAAAGAAAAGGGACGAGTTGTCTAATATTGTTCCTGCTTCATTAGTTGATACTTCAAGGGGACTTTACCTGGAATGAAAGAACAAAAATGGATTCATGAGGGTTTAATTACCGAATCGCTTCCCAATGGCATGTTCCGGGTTCGTTTAGATAATGAAGATCTGATTCTAGGTTATGTTTCAGG